AGCCATTTTATCAATATGAGTGTTCTATATCAAATAAATTCTACATTAACTATTTCCCTTTTAAATTTAAAGCCTTTCGGTACTAATTTCGGTACTAATATAGTTGTAGAAAGAGTACCCCTTTTTGCCTAGACTTCAAGCAGTTTAGCTTTAACCATGTTAATGGTCTCACATTATTGGTTTATAGAGAATCAAAGTATATTTACCAATGAGTCGCGAAATGCTATGGTTCTTCCATATGATTTCTTAATTTATTCAGAAGTAATTCGTCGAGATCATGCACCGCTTTCTTATTTATCCAAACTAAAAAATATTTTAAAGTGCTGCCGGATGGATCCAATCTATTCTTGAAATAGACAACTCGCACACACTCCCTTTCCAAAAAAAATCAATACACCAACTACTGCAGTTAGATTTATTAGATTTGTTGCTAAAATATCGGTATTAAGCCCGAAACTCCCAGCGGATGGCCAGCGAGCTAAAAAAACAAAAGAATGGGTTACATTTTTCATATGCTCTCCTCTTATAAATAGGACGAACAAAGTTTTTGATCACTTACTTCGCTCGCCCCTTTTTTGATTGGGTTTTTTAATGCAATTTTTTTTATGCAAATAGATTCAATCTAGTAATTTCTTTTAGATTAAGTCTTAAGTTTCGTTTGACCCGTGAAGGACCTCCTTTATTGAAATGCTCCCAAAATTCCTAAAATAAAAAGAAAAAGACTTTCCACTGTCTTAAACTAAGGATGGGAAAGAAGAAGGCGAGCATATCCTCTAAATTGATCATCCTCAAATCTGTCCTTCCTGGGGCGGGGTATTGTTATTGTCTGTGCCAATAAATAGAAAATTCCGGGAGTAATAAATAGGAGTAAAGTATTGATATAATTGGAATTGCAGAAGGAAATACCAATTTCCTAAAAAAAGAAAAAAGTATCTAATCTAAAGGACTCCTTTTCTTTTTTAGGATTAAACAAAAGGATTCGCAAATAAAAGCGCTAGTGCCACAACTAATCCATAAATTGTTAAAGCTTCCATAAAAGCTAGACTAAGCAACAAAGTACCTCGTATTTTACCTTCTGCTTCTGGCTGTCTCGCAATACCTTCTACAGCTTGTCCTGCAGCAGTACCTTGACCAACTCCGGGCCCAATAGAAGCAAGCCCTACGGCCAACCCAGCAGCAATAACGGAAGCAGCAGCAATTAGTGGATTCATGGTGAGTTCCTCGTATCATAAAAAAGGAAATGGTTAAGGATACAATCAACCAACAAATTCTTACTTCTAAGCTCTATTGGAGAGAAGTAACTAAAAAGTACAAATTGAAAGGATAATCTGAATTGTCCGAACTACTTCGAGATCTCATTTTTAGTTTCTAATCATTAGAGGTTTATGTAAATCCGTATGATTCTCATTATTCTATTTCTTTTTCTTTCCAACCAACAACTCTTTCATTCCACCCCTCTTTCTTTACTTTTCGATATCCCTGAGTTCCTATTTTTCCCCTATCATTTAATCAATAATAAAAGACGAAATAAGGGAAGAACCCCTATTGAAATCGACCTAACCCAAATCCAATAGGAATCAAATCAAGATATACAATTGATAACAATATGCTGCATAGAGCTGGATTCAGATTCTAAAATCATTCTTTAAATAAGGAACCCGCACAAAAGATGACTGGACTTATATAGACATTAAGGATATAGATCTAGTCTGACTCCACCCCCCTTAATGCATATATACTTTGACAATTCCGTAATACAGCCTATTCTCTCTCCTACAACTCTAGGTTGTATATTCATATGCATTTCTAACTATTTTATTTTCCAACCAAGCAGATTATTTGGAACCATGCATGAATTGAGCTAAGCTAAAAAAAAGAGTTTTTCGAAAACTAGTCAATTCAATGATGACCCTCCATGGATTCACCTATATAGGCTGCGGCTAACGTTGCAAAAATAAGAGCTTGAATACCGCTTGTAAATAATCCAAGAAACATGACCGGTATAGGGATTACTAAGGGGACTAAAGAAACAAGAACAACAACGACTAATTCATCTGCCAATATATTCCCGAAAAGTCGAAAACTAAGCGACAATGGTTTTGTGAAATCTTCTAGGATGTTAATGGGTAAAAGGATTGGAGTTGGTTTAATATATTTCTCGAAATAACTCAACCCTTTTTTGCTAAGACCCGCATAAAAGTATGCCGATGATGTGAGTAAAGCTAAAGCAACAGTAGTATTTATATCATTCGTAGGCGCTGCTAATTCCCCATGGGGTAACTGTATAATTTTCCAAGGTAAAAGAGCCCCCGACCAATTGGAAACAAAAATAAAAAGGAACATAGTTCCAATAAAGGGAACCCAGGGACCATATTCTTCTCCAATCTGAGTTTTGCTCAAGTCTCGAATAAACTCAAGCACATATTCGAAGAAATTCTGACCGTCGGTCGGAATGGTTTGTGGATTCCGAACAGCTATGATAACTGAACCTAGCAAGATAGTAATTACGACCCAAGAAGTGATGAGTACTTGGGCATGAATTTGAAAACCTCCTATTTGCCAATAGAAGTGTTGGCCTACTTCTACACCTGATATATCATATAACCCCTTGAGTGTTTTAATGGAACATGGTATAATATTCATATTGTCCTCTGATAAAAATTGAACTTCAAAAAAGTAATTCTTTTGATTCAACCGTCTCTTTCTCAACTCAGCAACTTGAAGTATTAATCTTCTATTTATATTTAGGGATACCAAATCACATCAGATCATAATATATATCAATACCCTCTAATATATATCAATATTCCCCTAGGCAAAACAAAAAAGAAAAGCAAGTGATCCTATAAATTTACGTGGTTGTCCAAGAATTCACTATTCTTCTTAATCAACGATTTTTTATATGGATTTCTTATATAGAGAGAATGGCCCTGACAAATTGCAAATACTAATTTGTTAAGAATCAATCGAATTGAAGTCATAGTATCATCGTTGGCGGGAATCGATATGTTCGCGAGATCCGGGTCACAATTTGTATCGACTAAAGAAATAGTAGGAATCCCCAAAATGGCACATTCCCGAAGAGCTATATACTCTTTTTGCTGATCAAGGACGATCACAATGTCCGGCAACCTCGTCATATATTTGATCCCCCCGAGATATCTTTGCAAGGTCAATAATTTTCTTTTCAAGATTGCCACATCTCTTTTTGGAAGATGGTGGAATTTTCCCGTCTTTTCTTCTGCTCTTAAGTCTCTAAATTGAGAAAGTCTAGTTTTCGTAATCGACCAATTCGTTAACATACCACTGAACCACTTTTTATTAACATAATGACAACGAGCCCTTATTGCAGCTGATGCTACTAAATCGGCCGTTCTTTTTTTTGTACCAACAATTAAGAAGCTTTTTCCCTGACTTGCTGCATCAAAAACTAAATCACAAGCTTCTGATAAAAAACGAGCCGTTCTAGCGAGATTTGTAATATGAGTACCCTTACGCTTTGCCGAGATGTAAGGGGCCATTTTAGGATTCCATTTCTTAATACCATGACCAAAATGAACTCCCGCTTCTATCATCTCTTTCAAATTGATGTTCCAATATCTTCTTGTCATTTTTTCCACACTTCCCTTTGACTTTTTCTTTTTTTTTCATCCTACCATTCCATTACAAAAATTTTTTCTTTTTGAAGATTAAGAAAGAGCCGAAATAGCTTGAAATAAATAAAAATTGTTCTGATGCAACCTTTCGCCGAGAATTGGCCATTGATACTATGGTATGGTATAAACGTAACCTTAATGAATTAACTGACTTCTTTTACCTATTAAAATTTAATATTAAAATCGAAAATTTGACTTGTTAGTATTCTAAGGTAAAAAATCTAGTTTAAAGTTAAAAAAAAAATCGACTTTATGTATCCTTAAATTGTAGAAATGGGGGTAAACGTGGGTTCTGATGTCTCATAGAAATTGTTTGTTACGTCAGAATCAGAAGAAACTAATTTTGTATGGAGAAACAAAATATCTCTCATTTCCGGTGCGAATAGATTTTTTTGAATTTCGAAATAAAGGTTCTTGTCTTGTGGGGAACGATGCACAAATTTTTGGAATCCGGTACCAACAGGGATAATTCCCCCCAGAACTACATTTTCTTTCAGGCCTTTCAACCAATCAATACGACTCCGTAGGGCGGCTTTTGCTAAAACTCGAGCAGTTTCTTGAAAACTTGCTTCAGATATGAAACTTTGGGTATTCAGGGAAGCCTTTGTTATTCCCAATAAAATTGCTTGGTAATAGATCGATTCATCCAAAGCTCGCCCTACTCGTTCCGCTCGCAATAATCCGATTAATTCCCCAGGTGAAAAAACATTAGACATTCCATCTTCGGAAACCCGTACTTTTGAAGTTACTTGGCGTATAATAATCTCTATATGTCTATTATGGATCTGTACCCCTTGGGATCGATAAACCTTTTGGATCTTATTAACCAAAGAGATACGACTTTGGGCTATGGTTAGCTCAGCTCCAATCAAGAATCCCCAGGGGATTCCAAGAATTCTTGGTATACGCTCATTCCAATCCTCAACTCTCCTTTCGAGATTCGCCGATAGTGAATCAATTGAACGCGCTTCAAAGATTTGTTCTACTTTTGGAAGACCCTGGGTTATGTCACTAGATCTCGATTTTTCATATATAAACGTAACTAACCTATCTCCTTTGTAAAGGATTTCCCCATAATGACCATGAACAGTTGCTCCCGTAGTAGCCAAATAAGGCTTTGCTGCTCTTATAACAAAGGAATCAATATTAACAACTAAAATTTGACCTGATTTTTTTATATGCGATTTAAATAGACATAAATTTTCGCAAATAAATAGCCCAAGGTGAATTATTGCGGATGTCTCCTCCCAAGAATCATGATGGAGAAAGTGCCAATTCAAATGGAATGGATCCAACATGATGTTACTATGGAAATTGGAAATCCTTTGATTTTCATCTATTAAAGAGTATTTAAGTCCTTGAAGTACTTGGAGGGTTTGTTTCAAATTGCTAAGGGACAAATATCTTTTTAACAGGATCTGATTATGTGTTAGTAAATAGTAAGATGAAGAAAAATTCGATATACTAGGTACAATAGCGGCTAAGGGCCCAAAAGTATCTCGAATAGGAATTCTAGGATTCGTTTCTTTTACCATATTGGGATATTTCGAATTCTTGAATAAAGCAACTCGAGAACAGTTGGATGCCAACAAAATCATCAAAGATGGGTATTTTTTATTTCGATTCAACAAGGTGCCAATAGCTTCTTGATGTTGGCTAAGTGATTGAATCTTTGCTTTTGAATAAAAGGAGTTGGTATTGGTACGATCTAACCTATTGTTGGGAATTGGTCCTGCACTTCTCCTATCATACCTTACTCGTGTATACGAAATAGTGGACTTGACTAACTCAATTCTTAGGAAATCACGAATCAGATCATTTGCTCTTACCTCAATAAGGGAAGCATGAGCCTCCTCTTTTTCTTCTTGTTCCCAATTCACTACTAAGCAAGTTCGAACAAATTGACTATTCGTGTGATAAATTCTTTGAGTTAACTTGCTATTTTCATGAGAAAGAAAACTGACAAGTCGAAGTTGGAGATTATCCTTTTCTTGCAAGAGATCCAGCGGGAAAAGTGTTGCTAAATTTCTCCCTTCGTCCATTTCATATGCGACTGCAGGTCGAACCGAAACAAAATACTTTTCCTTGCTCTTGAGAATTTTTTTCCGTTGAACATAGACCCAATTTTTTCTTTTTTTTGATTCCTTAGAATCTTTCTTTTCTCTTTCTGGTGGTATCAAACTACCACCTAATATCTTATCTGCTTCTTCAGGAAAATGAATATCTCCGGAAAAAATTTTGATTTCCGTATGGCTTTTTTTTCTATTCACTCGGACCAATCCACCTAGTCGACTTCTTGTATTTTTTGTGAGTTGTGTATCCACTCCAATGATACTATTATCAAGTACCTTTAGGGATGAGGATCTCGGCAAGATATGAAGTTCTTGAAGAATGAAAAAAAATCGATCCAGTTCTTTTTGGTATTTTAGACTAAATTCTTTTGTTCCTCGATGCTCAATCAAGCCCTCTTTTTTTAAGACGGAATCTTCTTCTGGGCTCCCGTATTCGTCCTCTGAGCCTTCCTCCGGGCTCCCATATTCGTTTTCTGAGTCTTCCTCTAGAGTTCCATATTCGTTCTCTCGGGTCCTATATTCGTTTTCTGGGCTCCTATATCCGTCCTCTGAGTCTTCTTCTCGAGTCCTATATTCGTCTTCTAGGGTCCTATATCTAAATTTAACAATTCCTAAACCCTTTTTACCCTTTCTGTATCGTGGATCATCAAAATAAGCAAAAATAGTATTTCTACGTAAAACACCGATAAAGGGTATTTCAATCGAAATCCCAAAACAGGATATTAGTTCTTTCTCTTGTTCTTGATGATATTGTAATGGAATGACGAACCTATTTCTTCGCTTTTTCGCCAATAAATCGGAAGTATCTTGAAGAATAGAAGGATAGACTAAATTCCAATGGCGGTTGGACATGATTCGATCCGGCGTTGAATAATCAAGAATTTCCCTATCTTTTTTACCAAAAGTATCCACTAGTCTATGTCTTACTTGATCATTAGCCATTGAGAGGTCAAAGATAAATCTTCCGTTAACAGAAAAAGAATAAGTATTAATTTTATCTTGGTCCTTGTGGAGCGAAAAAGACGCTATACTGGATCTGCACATACTTACTGACAATATCCATAAATGGCTTGTTTTTGGTAATCGACGAAGATTACCGTATTGATATTCGGGCGCATGGTAAACATCAGTACTCCAGTGCATTTCTCCGTCTGATTCGGAATAAATATACTTTTGTACCTTTTCTTTAAAATGCAAAGTGGACGTTCCGGCACGAATCTCCGCAATTACTTGTTCGGATTCTACATATTGATCATTTTGCACTAGAATCAAGCTTTTTGAGGGAATATTCACACTATGTAGAATATCCTGACTCTGAATAGTTACATTCAAGTCTATGTAAGAAAGAAAAGCAGGCTGCCCATGACGGGTACGGGTGGGGTGAACCAAACCCTCATTGAATTGGATTTTTCCATTCGAAGGGGATCGTACAAGGTCGGCAGTACCTCCTGTGAATACTCCACCAGTATGAAAAGTTCTTAATGTTAGTTGAGTACCTGGCTCTCCAATTGATTGACCCGCAATAATACCTATGGCTTCCCCTAATTCGACCAGATCGCCATGAGTGGGACTCCGACCATAACATAATTGACAGATCCAAGATGTGCTCCGGCAAGTAAAGGGGGTTCTAATATATATTGGTTGTGCTCGAAATGGTTGTGCTCGAAAGGCAGTTATGAATCGGTTGACTAATCCAATTCCAATATCTTGATTTCGAGCGGCAATGCATCGTGAACTGATATATATATCGTCTGCTAATACACGACCAATTAGTGTTTGGACAAAAAGTTTTTCCGTCATCCCATTTTGAGGACTCATAGAAATACCTCGGATAGTACCACAATCTCTTCTACGCACAATAATATGTTGAACTACTTCAACAAGTCTACGTGTAAGATATCCAGCATCCGCTGTTCGTACAGCAGTATCTACAACCCCTTTGCGGGCTCCGTAGCAGGAAATTATATATTCTGTCAAAGAAAGCCCCTCGCGTAAATTGCTTTGAATAGGTAAATCAATCATTTGTCCTTGAGGATCCGCCATTAATCCTCTCATACCTACTAATTGGTGTACTTGAGATGCATTTCCTCTGGCTCCTGAAAAAGACATTAGATAGACTGGATTAGAGGAATCCGTTATCCGAAAATTCGAATTCATTTCTTGTTTCAAATATTCACTTGTAGCATACCATATCTCAACGGATTGGCGTAATTTTTCTACCGCGTGTACAGCCCCATAATAATAGTGTTTCTCCAAAAGAAAACTCTGTTGTTCTGCGTCTTGGACTAACCATCCTTTAGAGGGTATTGTTAAAAGATCTTCGATTCCTAATGAAATTGACGTAGTAGTGGCTTGATGAAAGCCCAGAGTCTTTATTTGATCCAGTATATGGGATGTATATCCCATTCCGAAATGATCTATTAATCTGCTAATAAGTCGTTTCATAGCAGTTCCGTCTATCTCTTTATTATGAAAGACTAGATTGGCCCGTTCCGCCATACATAAGTACCTCCTTTTTCGGCTGAGTAGGATTCAACAATGGGCCTGAGTCAGTAATTCGAAAATTTAATTAACTTCCTTTCCTTAATCCCAATCGGGATTCGCGTGGCAAAAACGATGATACTAGCGAAATCGGAATGCCCCCCGAAGGGGGCATCGCCAAATCTAACTTTCTTGTTTAGATAGTGTATGAATAAGCCTGACTAAATCCTTGTATGGCTTCTTCTATTTCTCTATAAAAACAAATATGACCAAGAGTACTTCGAATGTATATAGAACAGATTTCTTTTTTTCTATTTCCCACTATTAGATAGTGGGCATAAATCTCATGATAAGTCCCCAAAGATTCATATTGAACTTCAATCGGAACTTCTCTTGACCCAATGATGCGTTGATCTAGTTTCCATCGGAGCCACAAGGGACTGTCTAAACTGATTCGTTTCTGTCTATAAGCTCCCAGTACGTCATAGGAACTAGAAAAAGGAGGTTCTTTATCTTTCGTATACTTATATTTATCTTTCGTATACTTATAATTGTAATTGACTTTTTGATTTGAATTCTTTCCGCAACTATTATATCTATTTGCACAAATACCCCGAGGGTTTCCAATCGTTAATACATAAAGTCCGATAAGCATGTCTTGAGTCGGTACGCAAATAGGATCCCCAATAGCAGGAGATAGGAGATTCATATGAGAAAACATAAGTAAACGAGCTTCCGCCTGAGCTTCCAAGGATAAAGGTAGATGAACAGCCATTTGATCCCCATCAAAGTCCGCATTGAAACCCTTACACACTAATGGGTGTAAACAAATAGTACGTCCCTCTACTAAAGTGGGTTGAAAGGCCTGTATGCCTAATCTATGCAAGGTAGGTGCTCTATTCAACAGTACAGGATGGCCCCGCATAACTTCTTGAAGTATTTCCCATACAACGGATGCTTTTTCCCAAATTTTCCTTTTAGCAATCCTGACATTAGAAGTAGCACGTTTCGTTATTAAATCGCGAATTACAAATAGCTGAAAAAGCTTTATTGCTATCTCTATAGGTAATCCACATTGATGTAATGAAAGCGAAGGGCCCACAACAATGACGGAACGCCCCGAGTAATCGACTCGTTTCCCAAGCAGAGTCTCGCGAAACCTTCCCTCTTTACCTTCAATTACGTCTGAAAGTGATTTGTATACTTTGTTGTAACCATCCCTCGTTGGTTGTCCGCGGGACCCGCTATCAAGAAGTGTATCCACAGCTTCTTGTACTAATTTTTCCTGGCACATTACTAAATCTGCTGGCGCTAACTCACTTCTTTTTAATAGATAGGCAAGGTTGTTGTTCCGACGGATAACTTTCTTATAAAGTTCATTAATATCCGAAGTCACTACTTTATCCCCAGACCTATAAACAATGGGTCTCAATTCGGGAGGAAGAACTGGTAATAAGCACAAAACCATCCATTCTGGTTCTACATTTGTTTGAATAAAATGTTTCGCCAATTGCATGCGTCTAATCAAAAAAAATTTTCTTATTCGTCTTTTTCTATCTTCCCATTCATCTCCACTATACCCCTCGTCTTCTAATTCTTTCCATTCAACCAAGGAATTCTCCATAATAATTCGCAAATCCAAATCTGCTAATTGTTCTCTAATAGCACCTGCTCCTCTCGCAATTTCCCTATTTCGAAATGTTGCAAAGCCCGGGGTAGAAAAAAAGGGAGAAATGCTGTGGTTACAGGACGCAATTTCATCTTCGAATAAACCTCGTAATCGTAAGAAAGTGGGTTTTTTAGCGCTGGGCCTAGCAAAAGAGAAATCGCCGTATACTAGGCTCTCCAATTTCTTAAGAGGTTTATCTAAAAGGTTCGCGATATAACTAGGAAGACTTTTCAAATACCACACATGAGTCACGGGACATGCGAGTTTGATGTATCCCATTTGATATCTTCGTATCCGAGAATCCGCAAATTCTACCCCGCATTTTTGGCAAAATCTTTCGTCTTCCTTTTCAGCTATGCTCGCTCGAGAATTTCCACAAGCACAAATTCCGCTTTTTATGGGTCCAAAGATTCTTTCGCAAAACAATCCATCCTTTTCTGGTTTATCGGTTTTATAATGAAAAGTAGAGGGCCTTGTTACTTCGCCAACGACTTCCCCCTTAGGTAGACTTTTGTTAGCCCAAGCCTTTATTTGTTGAGGGGAAACGAGTCCAATTTGAAGTTGTTGATGTTTATATTGGTCAATCATAAAATAGAAATAAGAAAAGAATTTATATTTATTCCGATCAAACTTCCTCCCTATTAACCTGGAAGTTCTTCTCAGATACAAGGAAATGATTAAGTTCTAAAGCCAAAGATCGTAGTTCTCGAACAAGCACTCGAAAAGATTCTGGAGGATCCTCGTGATTAGGTACCCTTTTTCCCCAGATCGTAGCATTAAGTATTTCTTGGCGAGCTATAAGATGATCAGATTTATAAGTGAGTATCTCTTGTAAAATATGAGCAACACCAAATCCTTCTAAAGCCCAAACTTCCATTTCTCCTACTCGTTGTCCCCCTTGCTTAGCTCTTCCTCTAACGGGCTGTTGTGTAACAAGTGAATAGGGTCCAGTAGAACGTCCATGGATTTTCTCATCAACTTGATGAATTAATTTTAAGATATAGGACTTCCCCATTAGAACAGGTTGTTCGAAGAGGCCCCCAGTTCTTCCATCAAATATTCTGCTTTTTCCCGGGTACTCGGGTTCAAATACCCATGGATTTTTTGTTTGTTTACTGGCTTCATATAATTCTGAAAACACAAGTTTTCTTGAAGCCTCTTGCTCATATCTCTCATCAAAGGGTGCTATTCTATAATGTTTCTTTAGCAGATCCCCCGCTAATCCGAGCGAACTTTCAAATATTTGTCCCACATTCATTCGTGAGGGTACTCCTAAGGGATTGAAGACCATATCAACAGGTGTTCCATCTTGCAAATAGGGCATATCTTGCCTAGGCAAGATTTTGGAAATGATCCCCTTATTTCCGTGTCTTCCGGCTACTTTATCCCCAACTTTGATTTCACGTTTCTGTAAAATATATACACGAACCATTATGTCTAGGGGATCCCTCTGGATCCATTTCACATCGATAACGCGCCCTCTTCCGCCTATGGGTAGTTTGAGAGAAGTTTCTTTTGAAGTGGATACCTCAAGACCAAATATGGCTCGTAATAATCCAGCTTCCGCGATATACGACGATTCGCTCGCTATCTGAGGCGTTAATTTACCTACTAAAATATCGCCAGTTTCTACCCAGGATCCCAAACTAACAACTCCATTTCTGTCCAAATTGCGGAGTAAATGTTCTTCTAGATGTGGTATTTCATTAGTGATTTTTTCACCGGAGCCTTGGCTTGTCGTATCTGTCTGAATTTCATATTTTCGGATGTGAAAAGAAGTATAAATATCCTCATATATTAAACGTTCGCTAATTAGTACTGCGTCTTCAAAATTGTAACCTTCCCATGGCATATAAGCTACTAATACGTTTTTTCCTAAAGCAAGTTCCCCGCCAACTGTAGCAGCTCCCTCTGCTAAAATTTGTCCTTTTTTAATAGATTTACCCCGCGGAACCCGAGGTTTTTGGTGCATACAAGTATTTTTGTTAGAGCGCCCGTGGGTAACTAAAGGAATACTTATAGTCTTCCCACTACTTGATAAAAGGATCTTGTGACTATCAGTAGAAAAGATCTTTCCTTCGCGTTCGGCTATAATGGAAACCCTCGAATCTAGAGCTGTTTGGCGTTCCAATCCAGTTCCAACAATGCACTTCTCGGACCGAGAAGGTGGAACTGCTTGGCGCTGCATATTAGAACTCATTAAAGCCCGATTCGCATCATTATGCTCAATAAAAGGAATGAGAGAACCCCCAATAGAAAAATATTGGAAAGGAAAAATACTTCTAACATGAATTTGTTCCCATGCAATAGTCAGGAATTCTTGACGGTATCTAGCTGGAACAACCTGTTCTTCCTGAACACCCCGATTCAAAGACAAAGAATTTCCTGCTGCTATCATATAATATTCATCTCTATTTGGTGATAAATAAACCACCTGTCTCCCCCTTTTTTCTTTTGCTTTCTCAGAGATTTCATAAAACGGACTCTCTATGGATCCCCACCAGTGATCAATTCTCGCATGAATAGCTAAGGATCCAGAAAGTCCAACATTGATTCCTTCGGACGTGTCAATTGGACAAATACGCCCATAGTGACTCGGATGAATATCTCGGCTCCGAAAACTTGCAGTTCTCCCCGTCAATCCTCCAGGACCCAAACAACTCACTTTTCGCCCATGAACAGTTTGTGTCAATGGATTGGTTTGATCAAAAACTTGAGATAAGGGGTATGTACCAAAAAAAGTCTCATAAGTGGTTATTAATAAAATCGAAGTTGAAGTTGGAGTTACCAAAGTTTGTGGAGTCGATTTCGATTGACGTATGAATACTCTACGGATAGTTTTTTGAACCGCATGTTGTAAACGACCAAGAGCCACTCCGAATTGATCTTGTAACAGATCCGCAACCGAACGAATACGTTTATTTTTTAAGTGATTCATATCGTCATCATCAAGTATACCCGTTCCAAATTTCATTCCAATTAAATGATCTGTAGCGGCCAATACATCTCGTGGTAACAAGAATGTATTGTTCTGAGGTATATCAAGATTCAGTCTCCGATTCATATTTCGTCGACCAATCCTTCCTAATTCACATTTTTGTTGAAAAAATTTCTTTTGTAATTCCTCACATAAGGATTCCGAAAATACCAGATCCCCACCTATACAAGCAAATTGTTGATAAAACTCTAAAATAGCTTTTTCTTTTGATTCAATCCTTTTCTTCTCCTTAGCGTTTGGGAAAGACAAGAAAATTTCAGGGTAGGAAACATTATCTAGAATTTCTCTTAGATTCGAACCCATAGCTGATGATAGAACTAGAATAGATATCTTTTGTTTTCTACTCACGCGAGCCCATATCTTTTCTTTTTTATCAATTGCTAATTCCGATCTCCCTCCCCAATCTGATATTATAGTCCCGGTGTAGATAGAAATTCCCTTATGGTCTAATTCGGAGCGGTAATAAATACCAGGACTTAGCAATATTTGATTGATCACAATACGGTATATTCCATTTATTATAAAGGTTCCTAAGGAATTCATTATAGGAATGTTTCCAATAGAAATGGTTTGCTTTTGCACATCGAAACCAAAAATTAATCTCGCATATATATATAATTCGGAAGAATAGGTGAGTGATTCATACACAGCATCCCTTTCTTTTATCGAGGGTTCTAGCAATTGATATCCTTTCACAAATAATTGAAATGAAATTTCATGATCTGGATCTTTAATTGTTGGAAACTTTTCAAGTTCTTCTGCCAAGCCTTGATTAATGAACCTCAAAAATCCCTCAAATTGAATCCGACTAAATCCGGGTATTATGGGCATTCCCTCATTTCCATTCCGGAGCATCTTAATCTTAAGTTTCCTGTTTATTGAAGAAAAATTCCATTATCAGCTCACTCTTCACCAATCCCTATGGATCGATCTGGCAATCATGGAACTACATTTTGTTTACTGAATCACATGAAATTCTAAGGAACCCCACATACGCATTTCATATATGTATCTCATACATATGAATAGAGACAATTTCGAGGGAAGTTCCAATTTGCCATTGCCAGGGGATAGGGGATACGAATCGAATGAAAATGAATTGCTAAAAAATATAGGATTTCATTGTAAAATCTTACAATAAAGTAAGTCCTTTTTTAAGTACATGCCAATCTAGTTATCACCTCTCCACATACCCCTGCTTTTATCGTAATTTCACTTGGGTGGGCCAAGATGTTCAGGTCATACCCTACATCAGATCAGAGGAAATTTACTTTTTTTATTCAAGATATTTAATGCAATGAAAAATGAAAGCACGATTCCCTGTAGAAATATGTACATAAGGAGGACCCGTGGATAATAATGCTGTTATGGATAATAATGCTGTTCGGACCTGGAGTTTACCTATACACAGATTAGACATAAATCCATTCTATTTTATTATGCCATTAAAAGGCGGAGTAGGAGAGAATGCCGATTTAAGAGTCGTTCACTGCTGCTATTAAAAAAAAGAGAATTCTAGTTAATGGTTCCAATTTGTTCTAAATTTTGTAGCCTGTTACTGGAAATCTGCTTTTTCCCCTTTTTCTTTTTCATCTCAATAGAAAGAAAAGAGCAGTTTTCTAGTATTAGTAATGTGTGTTTTAAGATAGAATCCATCGAAGAGAATAATGGAAACTGGATCCAAAAAAGCAGGAATAGATTTTTTGTTTTTGAAAAATAAAAATATTGGAAAAAGTAAGTAGAATTAGATTCAAGATAAAAGAAAGGGGGCTTTAGTAAGAAAACGTGGATGAATACTTGCTCTTTTCTCGATTTTAGATCGGATTTTTTGGCGGCATGGCCAAGCGGTAAGGCAGGGGACTGCAAATCCTTTATCCCCAGTTCAAATCTGGGTGCCGCCTGATCAATAAAATACCCGGGCTTATAGTACTTGATACAGATCGAACTCGACAAATTCGTACCCCGCATAAGTTGGGGTAAGAGAGTAACTAGGCCCCGAAATACTGAATTTTGAGAATCCTTAATTCTATCGGTTTGTTTTGTCGGTAGTGGTTCAAATGGCTACCAATACCAATAGGGATGAGGTAGCGTTTACTTATTCTTTTGTTAATTTGAATTGATTCTTAATTGATTCGATTCGAAAATTTAAAACTACGAGGCAAGGTAGGTATCCAATAAATATTTATCTATCCTAATTTTATGGTATATTCTGACGTTCTTTGCTTATAAAAAGAGGTAACAAAAGGAAGAAAAAATCTTCCTATTCTCGCGTCTCCTATTCAGGACATCATCTCCGCACTCTTTTTTAAGCAAAAAGGTTATGTTTCGTATTTATACTTAATGCTCTCCAATTCTATCAGAAATCCTATAAGAATTTGTTAGGAGTAAATTCCTTGAACTTATTCATCCATAGGCTTAAGGTAGAATCCCTTTTTGACTCTGTACCCTGGATTCCACTATGATTATTGATCAATAGTAGAATAATTCCTTCATAGAAATAGGAGACATAGTTTACATGGATATAGTAAGTCTCGCTTGGGCTGCTTTAATGGTAGTCTTTACATTTTCTCTTTCACTAGTAGTATGGGGGAGAAGTGGACTCTAGGGATACTACAATCATTTTGCCAAACTTTTTTGTTTACTTTCTTTAGTTTTGTTTCACTCCTGTAAGAAACTCTTGTAAGAAAGAGTCGTTCTATTATATAGAAATAGAATAAAAATAGAAAGAGCGATTACAGCAATTTAAAATTTTTACTATAAGTGACAAATGGTTAAAAAAGTTCTAAATTAGACTTTCTTCCACGAAGCTATTCATAACATATCGCACACTTTCCATTTGTTTTATACTCTTTTCTTATTCTTTCTTAGAAAAATTTTTTTAAGGTTTTTTCTTTATACTAGAGTCTATTCCTCCAAGGATTCTTTCGTTAAGAATTGTCTTCGATTTTTTTATTTTGACTTAAGTCAATGCAGTGAAAAAAAAATGGAATTAGACTACTATTTCAATCTACTAATCTATTCTACGTAGATTCAAGATAATATAATAGAAAGACTCTAAAGTGTGGTAGAAAGAACTAAACAATATGTAGTTCTTTCTACCACACTTTATGATTCCAACCAGATCCTTTCATTTAAGACTTGGATTTTTATTTTATTTAATCCCTTTTTCATTTCTTCAAGGATGAATTGGAATTCCAATTAATCATTTTGGCTGACTGTTTTTACATAAATAATAAGTAAAAAGGCAGTAGGAACTAGAATGAACAGTGCAGTAGCAATAAATGCGAGAATATTGACTTCCATAACCTCTTTTTTTTCGCAATAACTCGGGATGTAATCCCATGGAGAGGAAAGGGGGTATCCTATAAATTCAAGGGGAGGACTTGCATTCTGATAATACTGTGAATCAATTCAATATTATGAATATCGGATCTATCAAATCAATTCATGGTTGAGAGTGGAATAGTATAAGATAGGAGGATCCCCTATCCATACTAAGACCAAAACGGGTCTTTTGATTGAATTAGAATCCTCTTTATTAAATTTTAAATATTCTATTTTTTTTATTTAAGCTCTCTTTTCTCCATCTCACTTATACTTCTACTGCTTATTTGGATGTCTATGTGACCCATAGAAAGTCGGTCATATAATATATGTATTTAGTATTTATAATTATAAGAAAAAGGGCGTTTGCTTTGCTTGGTTTTTCTTTTATTTTATTAGGTTACTATGAATATCCACTTTTGAAGTCTAAAGATGAGAGCGGATCCATAAAAAAGGCGTCCACAAATAGAATGAGAATGAGAAAAATTCTTTCCAATTAGTCATTGAACATATACAAACAAAGTTTGAACTACAAAATAGAAGGAATCTGGGTTAACCCAAAAAGTACTAAATTATATTAAATTCACTGTCTAAGAAAAAATGAATGCAGGGATTCCGGCAAAATACGGGGTACTCTATTCCATAAGAGTCGAATAGGAAATTAATATAAGGATGGTATCATCATAAGGATATAGTAATATCCTAACTTATACTAATCCACGGATGATATGTATGTCTTTCTTTATCAACCAGGAGTAGCGAAAAAAAAATTCCTACGGGCCTCCCTTTCCTCTTTAATGAGAAATGCGAAATAAAAGAAGTTAAGGGGTACCCCATGGATACTTGATCTTGTCTCCTGCCGACCCACTTTTTTTGGGAAAATTTTTCATGGAAAAAGGAAAGATGAATTTCTCCATTCATTGAACCCTAACCCCAGTTCGGGACTGACGGGGCTCGAACCCGCAGCTTCCGCCTTGACAGGGCGGTGCTCTGACCAATTGAACTACAATCCCCGCGGGGTGTATGGCATACATACCTAATATCTATTTTTAAGTGGAACCATAAGAAGATTCCATTGTCGTACTCTAAGAAATAGATGAATCATATACTACACACCCACATACAATATGTGGGTATTGTCAGAGTGACATAACTAGTATGTCGCGATTTTTTATCGCAAAAAATTGATGATATAATAATCTACCTTTCAACAACAAATTTTTGTTTGTAAAAAAAAGGGAATGAGACAGATATGGATTAGAAAGAAATTTCCCCCTCTTCTCTTTATCTTATCCTTTATTTCTATGAATCAGACATTTTTTTTATGGAAGAAAAACAAATGGATTTAGTTCATATTCACGAAGCCCTAGATTTTTGGGCCGAGCTGGATTTGAACCAGCGTAGACATATCGTCAACGAATTTACAGTCCGTCCCCATTAACCGCTCGGGCATCGACCCAGGAAGAATTTATTCTAGGGTTTTTTATAATCTGGGATTAACCTCCTTTCATAATACTCCCTACCCCCAGGGGAAGTCGAATCCCCGCTGCCTCCTTGAAAGAGAGATGTCCTGAACCACTAGACGATAGGGGCATCACTAGACGATAAGGCCATATACAACTGCTCGTCATTATACTATAATGATAGTATGAGCAATTTTTTGGAATTGTCAATATACTTGAAGAGTATAAGTAGATACAAAGTAAAGAGTCTTTTCTACTTTTCTGTTATGCTTTCATAGCATTTTTTTTTTTTGACGGTTAGGTTAACTCACGGATCATTCCCTACTTTTTAGGGAAATTCATTTAAAGGGTATAGAATAAGAATAGATTAATAAAAGGGATTCTAGATTAGTTCAGTAGAGGTGGTGATTTAATTGCTCTAACAGGAAAAAGAGTCCAATTTGATTTCTTTTTTGCAATTTGCATTCCGTGCTTTGTTTAGTGTTCAGACTAAGAATGCATGTACCCTGCACTAAGTCAGGGTCATAAAAATAAAATTCAAGAAAAAATAAAGAAATTTTGAAAAACAAAGAAAAAAGGCGAATAAAAAATCAATTTAGTAGAAAAGTACTTTATCGGATTCGAATCGATGACTTACGTCTTAGCACGGCATTACTCCACTACCAAATTAAAAAGCCCTTTATCGGATTTGAACCGATGGCTTATGCCTTACCATGGCATTACTCTACCACTGAGTTAAAAGGGCTTTTTACTCAATTCAAAAATTAGCCACTTCGATTTCCCATTATGAGTCTAATACATAATATATCATATATGTAGAGATATATTATGTATATAGAGATAAATTATGTATATATCATATATGTAGAGATATAGATTCATGGCGAGGTTCTAAATCTTGAAAAATCAAGAAAAATATGAAAATGATCATTGTAGTCGTAATAGTCGTAACCATAGAATACGATCCTAATCGAAATGCATACATTTGGTTTATACGCTATGGGGAGAGGTAAGAAGAGATTTATTTTACAGACCAGAGGGGCTATCTAAACCTTAAAGTAAAGGCTCAAGATCGAAGTACCAACCGCTCACTGTCATGAATCCTATCTATTTGATTCAATAAAAGAGAATTAGCCTCCTTCTCGAATGGATACCTTGACAAAAGGTAGCATTGGTATCATAATCTACATGTAGCGGGTATAGTTTAGTGGTAAAAGTGTGATTCGTTCTATTAATAACTGAATTTGAAATGATATAGTTAAAAGGTTAAGTTTTTTATATTCCGATGAAAACTTTAATTCTTATAAAGGATTTAATCCTTTTCCTCTCAATAGCATATTGAGGAAGAATATAAATTTTCGCGATTTGTATCCAAAGACTAATTGAAATTGCATCCAAAATACAAATTGGATTATTGGATTATGAGTACAGAGTCGCGAAGCATAATTTTGCGTTGGATTAAGTATTCCATATTTTTAAATATGAGTAAAGGATCTATGGATGAAGATACAAAAAAGTGTATTTCCAGTCGTAACTAAAACCTTCTTTTGTTAAAAAAGGAAATGGAAACCAAATAGCTAAAAAAAGGTAGTTTTGGTTTACTAGAGCCATCAGCATATTGTTTCAGCTCGGTGGAAACCTAATTCTTTTCCTCAGGATCTCTTGAATGAAATTAGGGAACGAAATAAGTAGATTAGATAGAAATAGTAGAATTTCTATTTCCTATTCTATAAGGATCATCTAGAAAGCGGAAAGCTTTGGTTCTATTCAGATAGAAAAGCTGACATAGATGTTAAGTGGTGAGAATATCCATAAAGGAGCCGAATGAAATAAAAATCTCATGTTCGGTTTTGAATTAGAGACGTTAAAAAGAATCAACCAACGTCGACTATAACCCCTAGCCTTCCAAGCTAACGATGCGGGTTCGATTCCCGCTACCCGCTCCTTTCTGTATAAAAAGACTATTCTATTTGTCTAGAGATGGTAGAGGCCTGTTATGGTAGAGGTCTGTATTTAACCTTTTTCGTCCACCAGTTTCCGACTTTCCAGAGCGGAGTAGAGCAGTTTGGTAGCTCACGAGGCTCATAACCTTGAGGTCACGGGTTCGATTCCCGTCTCCGCACTTAGCAGTCTGTATAAATGGACTATCCTATTTGTATAGATATGGTATGGTAGAGGTCTGTGGACGATATCCAACCCTTTTTTGAGTGGGGTGCAAAGGAAGGGTAAGATAGTAAGGGATACGGTAAGTAGCCTAACACCTACTTCACCTACTTAAATATTGTATAATAATGCTTAAATATTGTATAATAATGAATTTTTTAGAATTTGTTAGGTAGTCGACTAAACAAAAATTTTTTTCTTTTTTCTCGTAGTAATTTAACTAAATTAAGCCGGCGAGCGGCGGGAATCGAACCCGTATCTTCTCCTTGGCAAGGAAATGTTTTACCATTGAACTACGCTCGCTACGAGATATATTCTATAAGGTATATCCGCCTGGGTCGACCGTCTATGTCTGGGTCGACCGTTTCTTTTTCTATTATATTAGAGTTTTTTTTTACCGGGAATCGGGATACTAAATACTAAACAAATTTAAGAAATGAGAGAATTCAGAATAGCTACCAGAAAGACTAGTCCAATCCATAATGATGTACCGGAAAATACAACATTTTTATTATTTGACCAACCATCAGGAGAAGCAAATACAAGAGGTACACTAATTACTAATGCCGAGGAAGTCGCAATTAATGCAAAAACGGCTAATTGGAAAGCAATAGTCATATTTCTAATCCTCCAAGCTACCATCAAATGTTGACTACATATTTGATCCCTCACTTAACCAAAATTGTACTAAAATACAAGAAGTAGGAGGGGTTTAATCATGAATCCATTGATTCTTCTCTTTAAAACTTATTACTTACCGCTTTTTTATTTGGATATGGGGTTGAGGGGAGGGGCTTTAGTCTTTATTTCACAAAAGGATATAGCGGATCCTGTATCCGTGTGTATAGTATACAGAGATTTATCGAAGGGGGACTTGCATCTGAGATGTTTCTAGAGGTTAGTAGATCATTTCATATGGCTATGGCCTATTTGTAGGAATAAAATAAGGATTAGACTGTGGAGAGATGGCTGAGTGGTTGATAGCTCCGGTCTTGAAAACCGGTATAGTTCTAGAAACTATCGAGGGTTCGAATCCCTCTCTCTCCTTTTGCTTATTGAATATTGAATGCGTTTGTTTTTTTTTTTTTTTTTTTTTTTTCTGTCCCCTTATCTTTCTTTCATAAAAAGGAATGAATGGCTCGGCTAGATAGAATAACCGAGCCAGAACAGAAAAAAAGTAGAACCATTATAAATAAGAAAATCTTAGTTAAGAAATAAGAAAATCTTAGTTAAGAGGGTTCATGTAAAGAACGGGTTCCAAATCACGATCGATTCCTTTTTCAAAGCCTGCTGCAGCAGCCCGGGCTCTTCCTGCATGCCACAAATGGCCCACAAAAAAGAAAAATCCTAGAACAAAATGGGAGGTCGCTAACCAACTTCTAGGAGAGACATAATTAACTGCATTGATTTCGGTAGCTACGCCACCCACAGAATTTAAAGAGCCTAAAGGAGCGTGGGTCATATATTCTGCCGAACGCCGTTCTTGCCAAGGTTGTATGTCTTTTTTCAACCTACTCAAGTCCAAACCGTTAGGGCCCCTTAGAGGCTCTAACCATGGAGCACGAAGGTCCCAAAAACGCATAGTTTCTCCCCCAAAAATAACCTCTCCCGTTGGGGAACGCATTAGATATTTACCTAAACCTGTCGGTCCTTGGGCAGATCCCACATTAGCTCCAAGACGCTGGTCTCTAACTAGAAAAGTAAATGCTTGAGCTTGAGAAGCTTCTGGCCCGGTGGGTCCATAAAACTCACTCGGATAAGCCGTATTATTGAACCAGACAAAACAACAAGCGATAAAACCAAAGACAGATAAAGCGCCTAAACTATAAGACAAGTAAGCTTCTCCAGACCATACAAATGCACGGCGAGCCCATGCGAAGGGTTTGGTTAAGATATGCCAAATTCCGCCAAATACGCAAATGAAACCCAACCATACATGTCCCCCAATTATGTCTTCTAAATCATCCACACTAACAATCCACCCCTCTCCCCCAAAGGGGGATTTTAGTAAATAACCAAATATAACACCGGGGCTAAGGGTCAAATTAGTAATTTTTCTTACATCTCCTCCCCCTGGGGCCCAGGTATCATATACACCGCCAAAATAAAGAGCCTTGAGTACTAGAAGAAAAGCACCTATACCTAACAAAATTAAGTGAATACCCAAAATTGTAGTCATTTTATTTCTATCTTTCCATACATAACCAAAGAATGGAAAAGACTCTTCAAGAGTTTCGGGTCCCAAAAGCGCGTGATAAATCCCACCGAAGCCTAAGACTGCGGAAGAAATTAGGTGAAGTACTCCAGATACAAAGTACGGAAAAGTATCTAGAACTTCTCCCCCCGGTCCTACTCCCCAACCTAGAGTAGCTAAGTGCGGAAGTAAAATCAATCCTTGTTCATACATGGGCTTTTCTGGTACGAAATGAGCCACTTCAAATAAGTTCATTGCTCCGGCCCAGAATACGATTAACCCAGCATGGGCTACGTGAGCTCCAAGTAGTTTACCGGACAAATTGATAAGTCTAGCATTCCCGGCCCACCAAGCAAAGCCGGTGGTTTCTTGATCACGACCAGCTAAAACGAAAGTTCCATTAAAGAGCGTTTCCACGTGGTAGAACCTCCTCAGGGAATATAAGATTTTCATGAGGCTGATCCTGAGCTGCCATCCACGCACGAATACCTTCGTTTAAAAGAATATTTTTGGTGTAGAAAGTCTCAAATTCGGGATCTTCCGCTGCACGGATTTCCTGGGAAACAAAGTCATAGGCACGTAAGTTCAGAGCCAAACCGACTACGCCAATAGCACTCATCCATAAACCGGTGACGGGTACAAATAGCATAAAGAAATGTAACCAACGTTTATTGGAAAAAGCAACACCAAAGATTTGGGACCAAAAGCGGTTAGCAGTGACCATTGAATAAGTTTCTTCAGCTTGAGTTGGGTTAAAAGCGCGGAAGGTATTTGCACCATCACCGTCCTCGAATAGAGTGTTTTCTACGGTCGCACCATGAATAGCGCATAGTAGAGCTGCGCCTAATACTCCGGCAACTCCCATCATATGAAATGGGTTCAAGGTCCAATTATGAAATCCTTGGAAAAATAGGATGAATCGAAATATTGCTGCTACGCCAAAACTCGGTGCAAAGAACCAACCAGATTGCCCCAGTGGATAAATAAGGAATACGGAAACAAAAACCGCGATTGGGGCAGAGAATGAAATTGCATTATAAGGCCGCAATTGAACAGAACGAGCGAGCTCAAATTGACGTAACATGAAACCTATTAGTGCAAAAGCCCCATGGAGAGCGACAAAAGTCCACAGACCCCCTAATTGACACCAACGAGTAAAATCTCCTTGTGCTTCCGGGCCCCATAGTAGCAACAAAGAGTGTGCTAAACTATTGGCAGGGGTGGAAACTGCCGCGGTTAAGAAATTACAACCTTCCAAATAGGAACTAGCCAATCCATGGGTATACCAAGAAGTTACAAAAGTTGTCCCTGTAAACCAACCCCCTAAAGCGAAATAAGCACAAGGAAAGAGCAATAGGCCGGACCATCCTACAAAAACGAAACGGTCCCTTCGTAACCAGTCGTCCATAATATCAAATAGATCATTTTCTTCTTTAGTAACTCTACCAAGGGCTATAGTCATAGTGATCCTCCTATTCAATTACTTCAACCATTTCCGAGCACCTCATATTACTTCCAAGGCATACGGTAGTTTAATTATCTGTGGACGATTTCTTTCTCGTTCAATGCCCTTTTTCAACGGTCTCGAAGATAGAAATTTTGCATTTTTATCTTATCTATGGATAAGAGGTCACAACCGAGGTCGTGATAAATCCATGAATTTGATTCGATTTGTTTTTCTTATATCTTATACTATATTGCTTTGCAATAAATATAAATAAACATTTGAATTCAGCATTATTCCATGACTCCCATTTCAAAGCCTATCTTTAGAGTAACCCCTCTTTTCCCACTCGCTCCCTATTACATGGGTGGAAGAACAGAAATTGGATTCTGAAAAAAAAACTTTCGAAATCTATTTTTATGTGTAGCAGAAAGAATTTGCAATTTTTTCTTATTCCTAAATATGAAATCGTAAATAGTGAAAAATTGTTGTCTTGTGCCGTCTAAGTCTAAGGAAATACAAAAAATCCGCTTATACAATTTCATCTACATCGAATTTATATATCAGAATAGCGGATAGAGGCATAATTCAAGGGGTCAGATCTACTTACTTTATATGCTCTTTCCAATTTTATGGTGGGTTTGATAAGAACCTTTTTTGCTTTATTGATAAATAATCGAAAAAAAGAGTTTTTTCTTTTATATATAACTCATAACTCATTATAACAAGTCGTATATGGAAATGTTCGCTGAAGAGAAAATCTATCTGATAGTTTCTCAACCAATATGGATCGTATCGAATTTTAGAAAGAAAAAACAAGAATTTTCTTCTATTTTTTATTACCATTAAGAAAAAAGAATATAACTAAAATAGAATTGGCAATATAATTTTTATGGACTTTTGAAAGAAAAAGGAAGGATTTTTTACAATCTTATTTCTTGCCTCTGTCATATCGCGCGAACCTTTCGATTTGGAGCAGGGGGAGATGGCTGAGTGGACTAAAGCGGCGGATTGCTAATCCGTTGTACAATTTTTTTGTACCGAGGGTTCGAATCCCTCTCTTTCCGCCCCCCCAGATCATTTGGGACTTTTGAATTGGAAGGAATTCTGACCCCCGGATTTTCTCATAGATAAATGTAATGTACGAAACAAATCCAATTTGTTGGATTTTTATTCCTCACGTCCAGGATTACGTCCCGGGTCATTAGATAAGAATCCAAAGATAAAGAGGGAAACAAAGAATATCACTACTGTATAAACAAAAAGTTTGAGAGTAAGCATTACATAATCTCCAAGATTTTTTTTAAGGAATAGATTACCTGTTTTTCCTTACCACACGGATCCATTAGGGCGGGTTTTGTTTATTTTGACACCTAAAAATGCAAAAATCAATTCTTGAAGAAAATTGCAAGAATTGATTTTCTAAAAAGCACTCTTATCAATATAAAAAATTGCGTTAGGTATTGTGCGGGTACCTAAGGGTACCTGCTCAACGTAGGTGCAGGGAGTAGAAAAGCTGCTCCAAATTTATGGGAGCAACTATACATTCGATGTAGAAGAATTTGAATTTTAGAATGGAAGGTTCATAATATAAGACTTCTCGGCTTTTATCCATTTTTTGAATTTTTTTGGAATGAATACATCATTCAATTTAGCAAACAGAGTAGTAAATCATCGAAAGCTTACAGCAGCTTGCCAAACAAAAGCTAATAGAAAAAAGAGTACAGGTATGACAGGCATAACATCCACGATTGGATTGAAAATGGCATAAGCTTCGGGCAATTTGGCGAAGAAAAAACTAGTTGGATAAAGAACAGAATTAAAACAGATACAGGTTAAACTAAGTATATTAGGCATAACAAGCATTTCGTTCTTGTAGAGTAGATAATTAGATTTTGATTGAGTTATTTTTCGAAGGGAAAAAGAAAGGGGCGGATTCCAAATCCCTTTTTTTCTTCGGACTTTCCCAAATACAAAATACCTCCTTGTATTCACACTCTCAAATGAGAATGGAAGAAATTCGACTTTCATATAATATCTTAATAGAATTCAATGGAATGATCAATGCATTTTTGTATATTATCTGCATGTCTAGAATCCTAGCAAGGGAGTACCCCTCATTTTTTATGTAATAGAAATGGGATTGGATTGACGAATAACAAATAAACAATAATATGTTTATTAGTATCGCAGAAAAAAAAACACGAATGGGGCGTGGCCAAGTGGTAAGGCAGCGGGTTTTGGTCCCGTTACTCGGAGGTTCGAATCCTTCCGTCCCAGATTTTTTCTGATGAAATGAAAGATGAAATCATATTGTACCCCGGGCAAGACAAAAGAAAGTGTATTAAAGAGAATAAAAATCTCTTATGAACTCTTAGATTAGATGCATTTCTAATCATTAATTTTCTTTCTCAGAAATTCTCAGAAAACAGAATCAAGTGTCAAGTTCAGTCAAATTGAATGTTTTTATGTAAAACACTGTATAAAAAAGAGACCTACCCCTTTATCTTTATGATCCTACCCCTTTATCTTTATGATAGAGATAGATTTTTGTTGTATTATATTATTAGCAAAAAAGATCCTTCTTTGGTTAAGTGAAAACTGTCTCGATCTGTGATTCGTTAAATATCCAGAACCAGAAGGATCCATTCTGGTAAGGATAAGGTAAGAACTGTTCCTTAGATAGAATGAATTGTAAAAATAATACTTCTCCCAATTTTTGATTTGCAGTTGCTTCTTTTAGGTAAAAGAAAGAATACTATAACTAAAAACGAAAAAGTAAAGGCCTTAATTTTTTTACTTTACACGAAATGCTTTTTTACTTCATTTTTTTACTTCATTTTTATCTTTCTTTTGGTGAAAGAGTACGAGAATTCTATAACTACCAAAAAGCTTTCAATCTATTCATTGGAATACTTTTGTTAGTTAATTTGTTTTATTACAGATAAATTGGTAATCTAATACTAATCTAATATAGTAATGAAATTAATTCCATTTTTTTGAGTTTGATAGTTTATTTGTTGGAGAAGAGTGGCCTCTTCTCTTCTCATTTCAGGATTGCCCATCTCGAGTCCTCTGTTGAGGATGGAAACTCAATAATAAGTAAGTCTTAATCTTAAGTAAACTTGTTTGTTCGTCTTTTTTGAACTTTGTTTCCTTCATATGATAGAATATAGAATAATATTCTAGAATATAGAATATTGATTTAAAGAAATTGGATCTTTGCAGAGTCTTCCCGATAAATACTTATTTCTTTTATCCATATTTCTTCATAGATAGCAAGTATGAATTAGTATACAAAAACCTAAACTAAACCAATGACTATTCATGATCCCATCCATATTGGATCAATTCCTATACCACTTTGCAATGAATGAGATTTGAGGAATTTTTGTTATGGTGAAACTTCGTTTAAAACGATGTGGTAGAAAGCAACGTGCGACTTGAAGGACATGATCGATTGTGGATTTTGCTATCCACCATTTTCCATAGTAATGAAAATGCTCTTGGCTCGACATAGTCTGTTCTATTTGTCCCGAGCCAAACTTGGGCTGGGTTGTTTGTAAGTAAATAGTACACGATGGAGCTCGAGAGGACTGAATTTCTTTGTTTTTATTAAGGGAAAGAATCTAGGGTTAGTAAAAACTAATAAATTAGGCCAACTTTGTCAGTCTATCCTTAATATAGAAATAGAAAGGTTATAAAAAAAGAATAAAATCCAATTTAGGAAGATTGGAAAAGCTTTTTCAATTAAAAGTCTATCAAAATCAATTGCTCATATTTGATTTCTATAGAAGAGGGATTTGTCGAAGGAAATAAGAAAAAAAGGTATGTTGCTACTCTTTTGAAAGAAAAAAACATATGAATTCCCGAAGTAATGTCTAAACCCAAGGATTTCACAAATCAAAGATAAAGAATTCCGGAACAAGTAAACGCGATTTTCAACTGTCTCAACAAAAAAATTGTCTGAACAATTGAATTGGATCAGAATAAGGAATGAAAGTCAATTCGTTCGAGATGAGACAAGGAAAAGAGTTTAGAGACGACTCAAAAAATTTCGAAGGATTTTGCCTTTTAAGTCTGTCAGTCAAAATTAGCCAACTTGAGTCATGAGTATAAATGAAATTTGTTTTTTCTGTAAGGAAATTAATGCAAGTCATAGTCTAATTTCTTTATATATTCTAGTCAGAAATTCGAATCATTTTCTCGAGCCGTATGAGGAAAAAACCTCCTATACGTTTCTAGGGGGGGCGTTGTTTAACTACATCTATCCCAATAAGGTGTCTATCGAATCGTTGCAATTGATGCTCGATCTCAAAGAGAAGGAAGAGATCTTCAAAAAGTGGGTTTTTATGATCCGATAAAAAATCAAACTTGTTTAAATGTTCCAGCTATTCTCTATTTCCTTGAAAGGGGTGCTCAACCTACAAAAACCGTTTATGATATTTTAAGGAAGGCAGAATTCCTTAAAGAATCTTTAAAGAAAAAGAAGGAACTTTGAGTGAATTAAAGAACTAAATGAATAAAAAAGTAGGAGAGGATCACTAGTACCCCTCGTTGCCTAATCTTTCTTAGTCCTACTTTTGTTTTGACTGGATTTATGTCGTGCCAATCCAACATAAGTCCCTATTTTATTTACTTTTTATATCTCATTTTTTTTCTTACCATTGTATTTCCATTGACAAAGGTCTATTGAACAAATAGAATTTGTAGAAAGATAGGTCTCTTTATCCTCACTTCATTTAGGTTTTTCTGCCTACACTTCGCTCAAATGATAAGGTTGCCCCTCTTGCATGTACTCTTATACAAGCATACAAGATTTTTTTAAGTTAAAGAAATAAAAATAGCTAAAAAACGACAATTTTGCCATCGTGATTGAGGCCGCTCTTTTTTTAAGCTTAGTGAAATTTAATGGGATCTGTACATTTATTCATTTGAGTGTTTTTCATTTTTAATGGGGGATATAATCTTTCTTTTGATGTTTTACTAGTTCAATGTTTTGACAAGATCATGCGGTGTAATTACATTGATTTTTGGGTTTTGATCGTATCTAAGATCAGATTTTATCTGGGTTGCTAACTCAATGGTAGAGTACTCGGCTTTTAAGTGCGACTATAATCTTTTACACATTTTGATGAAGCAACAAATTCGTCCAGACTCTTGGTAGAGTCTAGAAGACCGCGACTGATCCTCAAGGGTAATGAATGGAAAAAAAAGCATGTCGTAATGAAATCAAATTCTTATTTTGGATTTTTGGAATAAAAAAATTCAGATTTTCTGGGTCTAGCGAATAAATGGATAGAGCTTGGCTCCAATTCTGGTAAAATAAAAAGCAACGAGCTTAACTTCTTAATTGAAATGATTCCCCGATCTAATTAGACGTTAAAAATAGATTAGTGCCTGATGCGGGGAAAGATTGAGTTTTCCTATGAGGGTGCCTTTTATTTTTTTTTTAGAAATCCTAATTATTCTTGATTATGGGTTGAAAAGGGATGTTATGGATGGAATGTGTAAAAGAAGCAGTATATTGATAAACAGACTTTATTCCAAAGTCAAAAGAGCGATTGGCCTGCAAAAATAAAAATAAAAGATTTGTTTTCTTTTTCTTTTGTAATTAGAACAAACATAAACTAATTGGATAGAATCCAAAAGCAAAAGATCCGTGGATTAGACTCCCTTTCTTTCCAGGGTTTGTATTAAAAAATGCAACACCCTGCTCTGACCATATTGCACTATGTATCAGCATTTGATAAACTGAGAAATGCTTCTTATTTCTGATTCAAGTAGAAATAAAAATGAAAAAATTCGAAGGGTATTCAGAAAAACAGAAATCTCGTCAACAAAACTTCGTTTACCCACTACTCTTTCAGGAGTATATTTATGCATTTGCCCATAATTATGGATCAAAAGGTTCCGAACCTGCGGAAATTTTGAGTTGTAATAACAAAAAATTTAGTTCACTACTTGTGAAACGTTTAATCATTCGAATGTATCAGCAGAATTTTTGGATTAACTCGGTTAATCATCTTAACCAAGATCGATTGTTGAATTACAACTTTTTTTTTTCTGAGTTTTATTCTCAGATTCTTTCTGAGGGGTTTTCCATTGTTATAGAAATCCCTTTCTCGCTACGAGAATTTTCTTGTCCGAAAGAAAAAGAAACACCAAAGTTTCAGAATTTACGATCTATTCATTCAATATTTCCCTTTTTAGAAGACAAATTTTTGCATTTACATTATCTATCACGTCTAGAAATATCCTACCCTATCCATTTGGATATCTTGGTTCAACTCCTTCAATGCCGGATCAAAGATGTTCCATCTTTGCATTTATTGCGATTCTTTCTCAACTACTATTCGAATTGGAATAGTCTTATTACTTCCATGAAATCTATTTTGTTTTTTAAAAAACAAAATAAAAGACTATTTCAATTCTTATATAATTCTTATGTATCAGAATATGAATTTTTCTTTTTGTTTCTTCGTAAACAATCTTCTTGCTTACCATTAAGATCTTCTGGAACCTTTGTGGAAGGA